GTTCCCAGGCAGGAACTGCTCCTTTCCTTGAGCTCTCTATTTAGTTCCTCCCATCCCAGGCGTTGATCTCGCAACGGCCCTCCAGCATGTCCTCATATCGCGTCCGTCACCACAGCTGCGCATCCCCAGATAGATACATTGTTGCCATTGTGACTTGGTCGTCAAAAGGGGCACGAACATAAAGTACTGTTCCATATCCCAAAAGTCTTCGATCCTTAGCATCTCGGGTGCCAACGAATGCCTTTGGTTTCGCTTGATTCGAACCATCTCCGTCGAGCCACTGCTTACGGCCTTCTGTAGTATGGGGACCTCGCCCCTACTCTCTAAAGCTTGCCACCCCTATAAGGTCACACAAAAAGGCTATTCGACCGACGTAGGAATTAGTGCGTGCTGAAAAATGGACTTTTCTTTCTAAGTGAAGGGCAGGAGAAAGAATCTTGCATCTATCTCGAGTTGCTCCCTTGAGCGATCTATCCCTGGTTTTGTGACGTCGAGTTTGCTCTATTCTCTTAGCTCGGGCTCCTATCAAGCTTCGCTTCGCGCATGATAGCGGCATTCTTTTTTTGTTTTGGGGAAGGAAGTCGCTCGCTAGTGCACCTCACCCAAGGTTCACGTCGCTAGGTCAATTCATGCTTCGACGCACTCCCGCCTCGTGTTTTCGACAGAGTGTTGTGCCATACTTCGAGAATGACACGGTTCGGAGGAACTCTAACTCATTTGGGTTGGGTGAAAACTCCTTATTCCAATCCGGCCTGGAAGAATTGATTGAGAATAACAAGACGATTGACCAATTGAATCATCTTAAATAAAGACATCATGCCCTAGACGCGAAGGTGAGTAAGAGACCCAGGTGAATTCTGCGAAGATAGAAGAGCGGACTTCTGAGGAGACTGGAAGCCTATAAATAATAGGAATGGCGAACTGGAACCTCATCCTTCAAAGGTTTGGTGTATATTTGTCCTATTCGTAACGACCCCGACCTTGCGTCAGGGAAAGTGGGAAAAAGCCTAAGACTCTACGGGCTAGCCGGGCCTAAAGGAGCTTATCAAATTCCACCTATGTAGTGACTCGCATTCAACAACTAAGAGTCTTCCTCCTTCTTTGTTTGGAATTTAATTCTTCTTCATTTCCCACCCTAGCCGCCCTTCCTTAACAAGATGGCTCGGAGCAAGCAAAGTCTTACGTTATCTACTTTTTTTTTTTAGCGCAGAAGGGGAGTAAGCACACAATGAAATAGGTGGAGAGTCACATTTCTTAATAATGCCCAAAAGCCCTATAGCCCTTCGGACTAAGGCGTGACCATAGGATCTCACAGTGTCGGAATGAGTTGAAGACGAGATGTGGTGTCCAGTCGGATAGGGCGAGGCGAGAAGGGGAACAAGGATCAAAACAGGCATGGTGCTTAGGGCGGCCTCTTTCATTTCCTGACGTTGGGTTCATTCGCGAACGAGACAAGTTTAGCTAGGAGCCTCCTTCTTGCCCAGCCCCCTTATTAGTAGCCGAAGTATAGGCCCGCGTGAGATCAAAGTCACTTGCCGTCCGTTCGCTCTCTGTTCAACAAAGGCCATCATATTATATTAACTCAGTTCTTTATAAAAATCTTCCGTCCAAGCCCAACCATTATATTAAATAAAATGAAAGCACTGTGATTATGACATTTTGTTTTGGTCTTGACGTGCTTTGAAAAACATAGAGATATGATTTGCACTAGAACACTGACGATAGACCCACCGGGAACACATTCACTACTGGGCATTGACATCTTAATGCGTTGCAATCTGGACATTGATCGATCTTTATGCTTCCCAGCAGCTATACAATCCGAATCGGCTACCAGTACCTATAAAGACCGCTCGAGTTCTTGAGACCGGGGAGCCCCAGTGCAGGGCCAATTTCAGTGCCGGTCGGAGACCTGGTTCGAGAATGTTAGATCCTAAATTCAACATCGAGTTCCTCCACCAGACATTGAGAGAGCAGTTGCTGATGTGAGATCCGAGGAGACTCGACTTGCTTCCCTTTACTAGGTTGGGTACTGGGGGTCGATCTTATATTACTCAGGGTGCTTCAGATCAAGTTCTTGCAGCTGAACATGCTTCGGGACATCGACCCTATGGTCAGAATCTTCAATCTGGAAGCTCTGCTGGTGCATCAGGCCAACGAGACATGTCCAAGCCACTATTGCAAGAAGCCGGGTCACATGATTGCAGACTCTTGAAAGCGGCAGAATGCAAACTCTCGTCGACAGTCAGACACAGCTCATCTTGCTGCTCCCCCAGAGACGCCTACTGAATCGGATACTTCCAAATCCCCTTACTCCATAGAGCCTCCGCAGCATTACTTCTATGATCTTAGGAGCACTCCCAGGCCCGACACAGAGAGTTTTACCCCACGACAGCGGAAGCAGATTCAGAGGTGGAATCCGTCTTGTCATATCTCTTCCTCCTCTGCTACAGGTATTTGCCCCCCCTTACGCTTACAACATAGGGGGCTGCTTACTTTCTTCGGGTGCATCGAAGAATATGACTGGTGAAGAATCACTTCTTTCTTCTCTTCGTTCTCCATCTAAGTTCCTTATTGTTTAAACTGCAAACTCCGAACAATTCCCTCTAACTAACAAGGCAAGAGCAGGAAAGAGGAAAGAATCGGTTGATAGCCTGGGATATTGGAACTAAGCAAGGGATGCTAAACTCAAACAAAAAAGAATGCCAAAAAGAGCATTTGAATTTCCCACCTTCTACCCAATTGACCTATTCGATTGATTTAACAGACCGTGTTACGAAAGAAATAAACCCAATTAACGCCGTTTTAACAAGTCTTTTGACTAAATAAATTAAGTCATAGAGACAGAGACAGACTGATTCCAGAAATGGTTTATAGCATGACATGGATGGACAGCCGATTGACCGATAACGATAAAGAGAAGGGAATCGCATATTTCATTAACAGACAGTCATTCGTATAACCGATTAAGCGCTCAAGAGAAGGGCAGGCGGGAGACAGCAGTTTGCCACGAAAATGATGGAAGGCTGGTTCAGGTAATCCTTTAGTGAAAATGTCCGCCACTTGATTGTTGCTACGAACAAGTCGAATGAGCAATTTGCCTGCGACGACGAGGTCACGAACGAAGTGGTAGTCAACTTCTATGTGCTTAGAGCGGGCATGGAACACAGGATTGGCCGCCAAGTGTGTAGCGCTAGCATTATCACAGTGCAGGAAAAATTGATAGCGAAATGGCACCGCTAGATCGCGTAGCAAGTAAGAAAGCCATAACAGTTCAGAGGTAGTAAGAGCGAGTGCCTTGTACTCCGCTTCGGCACTAGACCTGGAAAGAGTCGGTTGCTTTTTGGAAACCCAAGTCAGTAGGTTTTTTCCTAGAAATACGCAGAAGCCAGTAGTGGACCGTCTGCTATTGGGACAGCCAGCCCAGTCGGCATCGGAGAATGCAAAGAAGGTGGTTAACAGTCCCGGAGTGATGGTTAGGCCACGGCCAAGAGAACCCTTCAGATACCGTAAGATGCGTTTTACAGCCTGGAGATGTACGGTGGTGAAAGCGTGCATGAACTGACAAACTTGATTGACAGCATAGCAGATGTCAGGTCTGGTGAGAGTGAGGTACTGAAGGGCGCCAACAATGCTACGATATTCTGTTGCATCAGAGAGAGGAGCACCATCGTATGCAGAGAGCTTTGAGCCAGACGCAAGGGGTGTGGGACATGGCTTGGAGTCTTGCATATGAGTGCAAGTAAGCAAATCCAAGGTGTATTTAGTCTGAGTCAAGACACGAGAAGTCGATGTACGTTTGGCTTCGATTCCCAAGAAAGAAATGAAGATCACCAAGATCTTTCATGGCAAAGTGCGTACCCAGTCGCTGAATGAAAGAAGTCGACGAAAAAGTAGATCTGAGAGAAGCGAGCCTTTATAGTCAAGATAGCAAAGGAGAGTCCGTTTTTTCGAGTGAGTGGCTTATGCTCCTTCGATTGACAATGGTTGATCTGAGTTGCCATCCGATCCAGGAAGCGAGCAGCCAGGATAGAAGAACCAAGGGATTCAAGCCAAGCGAGCAACCCGTGTGAATAGAACGAGCAAAGGAAGTGCATTAAGCATTCCCTTTACTTGGAAGACTCAATCTCAACGGATAAATAGCAATGCAAGATGCAATGATGCGATTATATTCTAATGATATAGCTAATGAGAAAGCATGAAGTGAAGCTTATGACCGTGGTGCCAAAGAAGAAGAACTAGACATTGCACATTCTATCTTTCTTTCTAGAGAAATAGTTTTATTAAGAGTATACCATTTATGCCAAGACGATTAGGACCCATACTTTTTCCATTTCTGAGATTGAGAGTTCCGAGGCTTGGTAGAGGCTTTGACGCCGAAGCGAAGGTAGAAAGGAATGATATCGGGTGAACAGAATAGATGTCTCGGATTCCGTGGAGCTTAGGCTTAGGGACCAATACAATATACTGGTTTGTTTGGGTACTGGGGCCAATTCCCTCTTCTAAGATCACAACATATTGAAACGACGGAAAGGTGTGGAATCCTTTCTTGTCACCTTCGCGAAAACAAGGGCTGAACCCGTAATGTACCAACGAGGGAAAGAAAGCTTCATTAAAAGTATGTACTTCCGGGAAGATGAAGATTTAGTCTTTCGATTCATTACAAAATATCCCAGGTCAAAGAAAGAGGATTTTGCTCGTTATGAAGCACGAGAATTGGTCAATATATAGAGGATAGAGATCTGGCTTTGGGGTTTCCACGGTACTTTATGGCTGGTCCATTAAAGACCAGTGCTGCTCCCGGCCCTAAGGCCAGCAACCAGTGATCCATTCGGTTAACCACATGTTCTTTTTCCTCGCGAAAATGGTGCCTGTAAAGCCAAACTAAGAGCGGGGAAGGAACGAGGGCGGAGCCACCCTAGCATTGATTTCTGGGTCGGCCGTAAATGCCGGGTTGCTCTCCTTCTCCGACTCAAGTCGTCGCCTTACCGAAGAGGGTCCGACGTCGTCCCCCGGATCCGCTCTTCTTTTTCGGTAGGAAGGCTCGGCTGACGCACCTTCTCCTGGAGAACGAGCTCCAATGGATTCCTCTCTTCCAGCTTTGTTTGAATTTTCCGCCGTCGTCACAAAAGCAAATCAAAGGAACACCAAAAAAAAAGCTACATACAAACTCTATCAGGGTGGGAATTAGAAAGTTTGAGATGATCCCTAAGAAGACCACCTTATTTTCATTTGGTAGGAAAGTGGAAGAAAGCAGAATGCGAGCCTGGCTAAGAAAGAAATCCAGTATCGAAAGAACGTTGCTCGAACTAGTGTTTTGATATTGGCTCCTTGGAATCCCCTTTCTTTGTGTGCCTATGGGGAATCTCATAAAGAATTCAAGTGAAGTGGTGGATATCATTCCTGACAGGTTTAATACGCTGTACTGATCGGACTAGGCTGGCAAAGTCCTGTGGTTTCTCTTTCTGTGCTTGCTATGAAGGTTTATGTGACACACATAGACTTGAATGCATGAGACACGGAAAGCCTTTCTCGCTCGTATCGAAGACCCACTCTATCGCTAGTCGCCTTGGACACCAAGAAGGTTCAATCTGAAAGAGAATAGAAAGGCGGGGGCTCAGCTCATCTGCGCAGAGGAAATAGGTTCCTAAAGAAAGGAAAGCCCAAAGGTAGTCGATATCCTCTGTACAGGGTAGGGCTTTTCACGATGGCACCGAAGCCCATATCTGATCTGGAACTTGAGAAAGCCTCCCGGGCCGGGTTGACTACGAAAGGAGTGGCGGCAGAGGATCATCCACCTCTTTTAGATCTTTCACCGCGTCGCTGAGATTCAATGATTCCATCATAGGCCCTTTCTCTACAGCCTAGAGATCCTATAAGCTTTCGGGGCTCTGTAGAGATGGGAGCGGATTCAGTGAAATAGGAGGCTCAAGTGGTTCATCCGGCTATTCAAGGGATATTCTAAGAGGAAAGTACGCTATTCGTCGGTGAGGGATCTATGGTAGCTCGTGTATCTCTTAGCATCGATGGCAGGCCTACTTTTTACAGCTTGAGACTTCCTTTGAAAAGTTGGAATCCAGGAATCGTGGACTAGAGCCCTTATTCTAGGTCGATGTGCCACCAATACATTCTACCTTTGAAATCTGGCTTTACCTGGGCCGCTTCTCGACCGAGATCCCTTCGATGGATGTCACCGTGCTTGTCTCTTCTCAACTGGATTTGGCTTCTATTTAAGACTTATTGAATATTGAATCTAACTACTAGCATCGGTCCCGGCAAAGACCCCTCTTTCGTTCGAGCAAAGGACGCCTAACCTGAAAGAGGCTCGGCGAGACCTCGATGCGAAAGAGCTAGATCAGTAGTTTATCTGGGACGAATTCCTACTTACTTTTCTTAGTAATGGTAACGAAGGTATGCCAAGGGAAGCTCGGGCCAACCTATGTCTCAGTAGCTGCCCGAGAAAGGACCACTCAATCCAGACAGGTTCTCGCAACTTTCAAACAGGACCTCGAGAGGCAAGCCATGGAAGTACCGCTAGGTAGGGAGCGAGCTCCTACTTCATTGGATGTCTGATCAAAATGGGGGCTTCCAACTGAGATTCATGAAGAGAAGAGAGGACCCGACAGAGCAGGAAGTGACCAAGTGCAGTTGACTACAGAACCTGCCCCGTCTATCTCATCGAGATCTAGAGGATGACACCTGACCCCTAAACGGATTAAGATCAGCTTCGACCAAACCTAGGGTCTACTACCGGTTCTTTACAAGGGCCGGGCCCACTATGAAATACAGTGGTACGTGAGTCGGAGTTTGAAGCGGATTGCAAGGTAGCTGGGGAGGATAATACGGAATTTCTTTTTCAAAGCTGGAATGTCTCAAACTAGGTGCAGGCCAATTGACCAATGCTTGGGGGGTCCCCTTTCCCATTTCCTCCGCCCTGAATAGAAGCCTGTAGCGCCTCTCTCAGATAATCAATCTCTACAACGGGAATGAAGGAAGGGTTGATCTAGGCTTGTCCCATGCTCTGGCATCCCCGCGGACCAGATGCCGAAATCGAAATTTACCCTTTCCGAGGTCAAAGACTAAGGCAAATCGGGCTTTTCTCGATCAGGTCCTCTTTTCCGGGACACTGACTTAATAGCCGAAATCCCCTTGAAGCATCAACATCTCATCTTGTCGAGGGGAGTGAAACCTTCATTGAAAGACTAATGATCGGGATAGCCCTGCTAGCGAAGGAATGCATCCAACAGTGTTCTGTCTCATTGGTCCTCTCATGCCAGAATTTGCTCAAAAATAAACTTTGTTCTCCCGGAAATCACTTCAATTATAATACATGACTTATGTTACTTCGATCTGATACCTCTCGATTCAGAGAGGAAATGCGCATTTGTATCATTTTGAGTCTCCCCATCTCGATCTCTACTAATTGGATATGGGACTGGTTGTGAAGGGAAGCTTTATGGGAGAAAGGAGGAAAAGGTCAGGCTAGTAGCTAAAGGCTTG